GTAGCAGAAGTTTTTACAGGTTCTCCAGGAAAATATGTTGGTCTAACAGAAACAATTAGGGGGTTTCAACTGATCCTTTCCGGAGAATTAGATGGTCTTCCGGAACAGGCCTTTTATTTGGTAGGTAATATCGATGAAGCTACCGCGAAGGCTATGAACTTAGATGTGGAGAGCAAATTGAAGAAATGACCCTAAATCTATGTGTACTGACTCCTAATAAAATTGTTTGGGATTCAGAAGTGAAAGAAATCATTTTATCGACTAATAGTGGCCAAATTGGTGTATTACCAAATCACGCGCCTATTGCCACGGCTGTAGATATAGGCATTTTGAGAATACGTGTTAACGACCAATGGTTAGCAATAGCTCTGATGGGCGGTTTTGCTAGAATAGGCAATAATGAAATAACAATTTTAGTAAATGATGCAGAGAGGGGTAGTGATATTGATTTGCAAGAAGCTCAACAAACTCTTGAAATAGCTGAAGCTAACTTGAGTAGCGCTGAAGGCAAGAGACAAACAATTGAAGCAAATTTAGCTCTCAGACGAGCTAGGACGCGAGTAGAGGCTATCAATGCAATTTAATAACTGGTGCGTCCGAATAATAAAAAGAAGTTCTATTTATACGCCAGATTGAGGTTCTGCCGATTGAATCCAATCAAGTGTAATCAGATTTTTATGCAACTGCAATAAAAAAAAGATTAAAATAAATAGAATAGAGTAGTGGGTATGGAAAAGATACAAAATAAATACAAACAATAAGGTGGGTAGAAATACTTATTAGATACCATTGACTGCGGTATCTAATAAGCTCTACCTACTATTGGATTTGAACCAATGACTCCTGCCGTATGAAAGCAATACTCTAACCACTGGGTTAAGTAGGTCATTTATCATCATAAAAAGAAAGAAAAGGAACCCGTCACATCGATAAATTATAGATAGAATCTTACTTCTAAGCAATACCCTGGCAGGAAACGGATCAAAGAGCTATCATTCGGATCATGCAATATTCACCTTGACAAGAAATTATATACATGATAAAATATTTATCACAAACACAAGAACGCAAGGGCTATAGCTCAGTTAGGTAGAGCACCTCGTTTACACGCGCGCCAATGTTTTTTCAGAGAAGTCCATCATGTAATCAACATAATTTATCTTAGTAAAAAATCGATGTCTTACTCCATGGATTCGAAGGAACAAGAGAACAATAGCCTGACAAATAGTTGGTTGGTCCAATTGAGGTGCCAATTTAGGCGTCAAAGAGAACCCAACATTGATTTGATAATTGATAAGGTGAATACCCAGTCCATTCAATGCTAGGCATAATGAGTATAAGGACCTCAAAAAAACCTCTTTTCGTCCTATGAACTTGAAGGTGTATGAAGTTTCATATTTGACGCTTTGGGCAGAGCAGAGCGATGGAGACTCCATTTAACTTAGGTTGATCTAGGCCGAAGGCAGGCCTACGTCAAGATAACTCTTTTTTGAAACACTTTGGTATTGCTACTGAATAAAAATAAAGAATCAGAGCACGCGGAGCCATCTCATTATCTTTCTGTTAAGAAAAAAGATGGCGGACTCGCTGATATTTATATCAGTTGATGAAAGAGCCCAATGCAAAAAAAATGCATGTCGGGTCTTTGAAACAGTTCAAATCATTTCGATAATAATAAGTTTGATCCGTTTTACCGAGAATGTCTACGGTTCGAGTCCGTATAGCCCTAATTTTGTTTTCATTAATGTTAATTTTTTTTACTTGTACATAGTTATATAGTATAGTTTTTTATTTCCTCATTATAATTATATTATTATTATTATAATTTGTTGTTTGTAGCTGGCCGGTTGGTTGCTCCATTGAAATAAAATCATTCCCAAATTCTCGCTCACGGGGATCGTTCGGAACATGAAACTAAAAAAAAATGCATTTCAATGAAACCAATCGGCATTTAAAAAATTTCGGATAAACAAATCCACTCTTTTTCTTTTATTTTCGTGGCTGAATTACATACACATTTTTTGTGTTTTCCTACCCATGATCCAAGAGTTAGCTACCTTTCTTTGATATACCTCAAGAAAAGTAACATTTTTTAGTTAAGTAAAAATCATGACATGAGCCCGGCTAATCTACTCAAACCCAATTGCTCATCATTCAAAATTCTAATTTTACTGATGCTGACTTTATGCAAGAAGATTCGGGATCCGTTTGAACTTAGACGAGTTAGGAATCCGACGACTTATCCACTTTTTTGCGGAAGAACAACCCCGACTCATTGTTTCAGAGATAATTAATTGATCCTAAATACCATACCTAATTTAGGTATAGGAACCTATGCGTTGTTATAGGTAAATGCTCCCCACAATTCAACGCATTGAATCCAGTTTGAATCCAATGGATTAAGTCTTATACAATACAGGGAGAGATAATCAAATAAATAGGTCAATGCACTCTGTTTCCATATTTAATCAATAGAAGAAATAATATACTCATTTTTTCA